ATGATTTTGAAATCTTTTCTACTAGGTAATCCATTATCCTTATGCATGAAGATAATAAATTCGGTCGTTGTGGTCGGGCTCTATTATGGATTTCTGACCACATTCTCCATAGGGCCCTCTTATCTCTTCCTTCTCCGAGCTCGGGTTATGGAAGAAGGAACCGAGAAGGAGGTATCAGCAACAACTGGTTTTATTGCGGGACAGCTCATGATGTTCATATCGATCTATTATGCGCCTCTGCATCTAGCATTGGGTAGACCTCATACAATAACTGTCCTAGTTCTACCGTATCTTTTGTTTCATTTCTTCTGGAACAATCATAAAAACTTTTTTGATTATGGATCTACTACCAGAAATTCAATGCGTAATCTCAGCATTCAATGTGTATTCCTGAATAATCTAATTTTTCAATTATTCAACCATTTCATTTTACCAAGTTCCACGTTAGCCAGATTAGTCAACATTTATATGTTTCGATGCAACAACAAGATTTTATTTTTAACAAGTAGTTTTGTTGGTTGGTTAATTGGTCACATTTTATTCATGAAATGGGTTGGATTGGTATTATTCTGGATACGGCAAAATCATTCTATTCGATCTAATAAGTATCTTGTGTCAGAATTGAGAAATTCTATGGCTCGAATCTTTAGTATTCTCTTATTTATCACCTGTGTTTACTATTTAGGCAGAATGCCGTCGCCTATTGTCACTAAGAAACTGAAAGAGAAAGAAACCTCAGAAACGGAAGAAAGCGATGTAGAAACAACTTACGAAATGAAGGAGAATAAAGAAAACCTTTTTTCGGAAGAAAAGGAGGATCTGGACAAAATAGATGAAACGGAAGAGATCCGAGTGAGTGGAAAGGAAAAAACAAAGGATGAATTTCACTTGAAAGAGGCACGCTATCAAGATAGCCCAGTTTACGAAGATTCTGATCTGGAGACCCATCAAGAAAATTGGGAATTGGGAAGACTGAAAGAAGAGAAAAAGAAAAGAATGAATAAAAAGATTGACACATAATAAAAATACAAGAATAAATAAGATGAGATTCGTCCACCTCCCATATATTTTATTCCTTCGCCCATAAAGAAACTTGCAACACCAATCCCATTTAGAATTCCATCAATTATATATTTATCAAAAAACTGAGTTAGCTCGGCTAACCCTCTTATACTCATGGTGAAAATCCCAGTATAAAAAATATCTATATAACCACGATTATATGACCAATTGTATATCATACCTTTTATTTTGTCCAGAATAATTCTTTTAGGAACTCTTTTGAAAAAGAAATTAATTAAGCCCAAATTTTTGAAAGATGAATAAATAGATCCATAAAAAATAGATGCTATAAATAGTCCGAAAAGAGCTATACTTACTGAAAAAAAAGCATTTGAAAAAAATCCATACCAATCCTCAGAAGAATTCAATTTCTGATGAAAAAGGGTTGTAGATGGAGTTAACCATTTTGATAATAGATCCAAATCTATTACTCCTCCGTTAAAAGAAATTCCTATTGATCCAATGAACAAAGTTAATAGTACTAATATAAGGAGAGGAAATAACATAGTATTGCTCGATTCGTGAGGATACATATAAGTGTATCTATTTCTAAAGTAAGTACTAAAGTCTCGTATCTTACTTCTTACATTCTCGTCAATTTTAGATATATTTTTTGAAAAAAAACAAACCTTATTCTTATTCATTTTTGAAAAAAATAAATTACTATTGACTTTCTTAAGTGTCCCTTTTCCCCATAGAGATATTGAATAAAACGAGCTCTTTTTTGTACTACTAAAACTACTATAATCTTGAAAATGAATGCGCAAATACCCATCAAAGGTAAGTAAATACATCCTAAACATATAAAATGCGGTTAATCCTGTTGTGAACCAAGCTATTAGTGCAAAAATTGGTGAGTACAACCAACTATCGTAAAGAATTTCATCTTTGGACCAAAAACAAGCAAGAGGTGGAATACCACAAAGAGAAAGTGTACCTAAAAAAAAAGTAATTTTTGTAATTGGAACATATTTTGTTAAACCTCCCATAAGAACCATATTCTGACTTTTCTCTGGTGAATATCCAACAATAGGTTCCATTGAATGAATAATGGATCCGGATCCCAAAAACAATAAAGCTTTAGAATAAGCATGGGTGATCAAATGAAATAAAGCAGCTCGATAAGAACCTATGCCTAGAGCTAACATAATATAACCCAATTGAGACATTGTAGAATAAGCTAAACTTCTTTTAATGTCTCTTTGGGCAAGAGCTAAAGTAGCTCCTAAAAGTACTGTTATTATACCTACTAAACAAATGAGATTCATTATGTAAGGTATAACTATGAAAAGAGGAAGAAGCCGAGCTACAAGAAAAATCCCTGCTGCTACCATAGTAGCAGCGTGTATAAGAGCCGAAATAGGAGTGGGGCCTTCCATGGCATCAGGTAACCATACGTGAAGGGGGAATTGTGCGGATTTAGCAACTGCACCGACAAATAATAAAAAGGCACATAAAGTAGCAAATAAAGAATTGACCCCATTATTATGGATCAAGGTATTCACTATTTGGAACAAATCCCGAAATTCGAAACTACCAGTTATCCAATAAAATCCTAAGGTCCCTAATAATAAACCAAAATCTCCTATACGATTAGTTACAAAAGCTTTTTGACAAGCACTTGCTGCAACGGGTCGTGTGAACCAAAAACCTATCAATAAATACGAACACATTCCCACTAGTTCCCAAAAAATATAAATTTGTATCAAATTGGAACTAGTAACTAATCCCAACATTGAAGCATTGGAAAAACTCATATGAGCAAAAAATCTCAAATATCCTTGGTCATGAGACATATAATTGTCACTATAAATAAAAACCAGGATTCCAACAGTAGTAATTAGTATTGACATAATAGAAGTAAGTGGATCGATCAAGTGTCCGAACTCTAATAAAAAATCATTATTGATGGTCCAAGACCATAGATATTGATAGGTCAAACTTCCATTTATTTGCTGAATAGACAGATTAGCCGAAAACCACATAGCTATACTAAGTAGTAAAACACTTAGGAAAGCCCACATACGACGAAGATCTTTTGTTGCTGTCGGAATAAGTAGAAGTCCAAATCCTATTGACATAGTAACTGGGAGCGGAAAAAGGGGTATTATCCATGCATATTTATATGTATATTCCATAAGAAACCAAATTGTTCTTTTTTTTTTATAATTGTTTCCAATTCACCAATTCTGATCTCTTTCGAAAAGAACAAAACAATAAGAAAAAAATATGAAAAAGATCAAATACAAAAATACAAATATTGGAATTATAACTTTTTGTTTTATTAAATATTTGAAATAAAAGTTGCAATAGGTTGGTCATATATCAAATAATATGACCAAATAATTAGTCAAGTTTATTACTTAGTTATTAATTAACTTAAAACTCTAGAAAAGAAAGATATTTTTGAAATAATATGACATCATATTAGATTTTGAATAATTGGATTTTCCCTTTACATTATATTCTAATTATGTAAAATGTAAAATTATGTAATTTATAGATATATGATATATTTTTAGATTTCAAATAGATTTATTTTATTTATATTAAAGTTCAGTTACATATTTATTTATCTCTATTCTATTTTTCTTTCTTTTTTTTATTGTATAATATTTATATAGAATCTTTTCTTTTATATACTATATAATTTACTATTTAGATAAATTATATAAATATTTTCTCTTACTATTCTTAATATTAATAGGAATACTATTCTTAATATTAAATATGAATATTTGCAATATTGTATATATATATGAATCTAATATTTTAATATATATCTAATATTTGAATATATATCTAATATTTGAATATATATTAATAATATATATATTAAATAATATGAAATAGTAAATAATATGAAATAGTAAAATTAGATTACTTTTTTTGTATATTTTTTTGTATATATTCTTTTATAAAACAATTTTATAAAACAATAAAACAATAAATATAAAATACGTATGTAATTATTACATTATGCAAATATCAGAATTCAGAATGAAGATAGAAAATTGAAATCTATTTGTCTATGACAATAGAATCATTTTAGAATATTTTTCTTTTCTTATTTCTTTTATTTTATTCTTTTTTTATATTTGTATGTTATGATATTATTGAGGAAATTTATGGAATTAAGTATAGATAATGACTAATAAAAAGTAATTTATTTTAAACAGTATATGTCTTTCACATACAACGATAAAAAGGAGTCACCTATCTTTTAAATGGCAGTTCCAAAAAAACGTACTTCTATGTCAAAAAAGCATATTCGTAGAAATCTTTGGAAAAAAAAAGGATCTTTAGAGGCAGTAAAAGCTTTTTCTTTAGCTAAATCTATTTCCACCGGACAGTCAAAAAGTTTTTTTGTGCGACAAAAAAAAGTCTTGTAAAAATATTAATTGACATGTTTCAAAGAACTTCCAAATTTCCATTTTTGAATTGGAAGACAAACGATTCAATTTTATTAAATGTATTGTATTTGTATTTCACTTCTCCTTATTAGTTAGAGCTAGGTAATATAAAAAATAAGAATCTTTCTTTCTACTTGATTCAAAGTACTCAATATTGTGTATTTTCTATTTTCTATATTTCTATTATATTTATCGAAATTCATATTGATTGATATTGAATTCGTGAGATGATTTTTTCTTTCCTATGAATTGTGCTTTTCTATTTTGAAAAGCACAATTACGAATTATGATAGACAAAGAAAAATCTGAATATTTCATTACACTTTATACTAAGGTGTTGGGTCTCAAAATCATTATTAGAAAAAAATTATGAATTTTATACCCCGACTGAGAACGAAGCTTTTGAGTTCTGACTGTTCTGGATAAACAAGAGCTAGGTTTCTAGTACGGAAAAGTTGATTATTCAAAATGAACTTACGAAGATGAAGATACTAATTAAGTATTATTGATATTGAACATTTCCATATGAATAGAAATGCATCTTTCTTCATTGTTTCCTAAATTATATTGAATATATACAATTCAACATAAATTTTCTATTATTATTTAAGGTAAGCCGCCATGGTGAAATTGGTAGACACGCTGCTCTTAGGAAGCAGTGCTAGAGCATCTCGGTTCGAGTCCGAGTGGCGGCATAAATAATTATTAATATTAATAATATAGACACAATAGATCTAATAGAATCTATAAGATAAAGATATTTAAAATATTATATTTTAGATTTTATTTAATCCTCTCCCCAATTTTAATTATTTAAAAGGGACTCTTCTTTATGATATTTGTGACCTTAGAACATATATTAACTCATATTTCCTTTTCGATCATCTCAATTGTGATTATAATTCATTTGATGAACTTATTAGTTGACGAAATTGAAGGATTACGTAATTCGTCAGAAAAAGGGATGATAGCTACTTTTTTCTCTATAACAGGGTTTTTAGTTATTCGTTGGATTTCTTCGGAACATTTTCCCTTAAGTAATTTATACGAATCATTAATCTTCCTTTCATGGAGTTTATCCATTATTCATATGATTCCGTATCTTGGGAATCATAAAAATGATTTAAGCGCAATAACTGCACCAAGTGCCATTTTTACCCAAGGTTTCGCCACGTCAGGTCTTTCAAATGAAATGCATCAACCCGCAATATTAGTACCTGCTCTACAATCTCAGTGGTTAATGATGCATGTCAGTATGATGCTATTGAGCTATGCAGCTCTTTTATGCGGATCATTATTATCAATTGCTCTTATAGTGATTACATTTCAAAAAAAAATCAATTTTTTCAAGAATTTTTTAAGTTTAAGGAAATCGTTTTTCTTTGGTAATATGGAATATTTGAACGAAAAAGGAAGTGTATTAAAAAAGACTTTTTTCCTATCAGTTCAAAATTTTTACAAATATCAATTAATTCAGCGTTTAGATTATTGGAGTTATCGTGTCATTAGTTTAGGGTTTACCTTTTTAACCATAGGCATTCTTTCTGGAGCAGTATGGGCTAATGAAGCATGGGGTTCTTATTGGAATTGGGACCCTAAGGAAACTTGGGCATTTATTACTTGGACCATATTTGCAATTTATTTACATACTAGAACAAATTCAAAATTGCAAGATCAAGGCACAAATTCGGCATTTGTAGCTTCTATAGGATTTCTTCTAATTTGGATATGCTATTTTGGGATCAATCTATTAGGAATCGGGTTCCATAGTTATGGTTCATTCCAATTAATATCTAATTGAATAAAATAAACTACACCACGAGAACTTTTTGTTTCGATATGAAGAATACATAAAAAAATCGTCTGATACACAATGAAATTTTGTGCGAGTTTTTGAGAACCTTTTGAATAATTCCTCTATTTAAATGGTTCTCAAAAACTTTAGATGTATTTCATTACAATTCTAATTAACCTTTCCTTTTTTTTCATTGTACAATAAAGAATCGTGAAAATATGAAAGTCAAAGAATTATAAGACTTTCTTTCCAATTAATGAATTTTATTTCATTTATTATTGAATCTAAAAAAAAAAAAGAATTAGTATCTATAAAAATAATTAGATATTAGAACTTGTACCTTGTCAACCGATAACGGGAGAACGAAATCAGGATAAATACCAATTCCTATTACAGGTAAAAAGATACATATCGAAACAAAAAGTTCTCGTGGTCCAGAATCAAAAAAATTCGAGTTTGGAATATTGAATAGCTTGTATCCATAGAAAATCTGACGTAACATAGATAATAAAAAAATAGGAGTTATTATCATTCCAATTGCCATTACAAAAGTAATTAACATTTTTGGCATGAAAAGATATTTTGGGCTGGTAATTATTCCAAAAAAGACTAAGAATTCTGCAACAAAACCACTCATTCCTGGCAATGCAAGAGAAGCCATCGAGAAACTACTAAACATGGTAAATATTTTTGGCATTGGGATAGATATCCCCCCCATCTCTTCGAGATAAACAAAACGTATTCTATCACAACTTGTTCCTGCTAAGAAAAAAAGTGCAGCACCAATTAATCCATGAGAGATTATTTGTAAAATAGCTCCATTAAGTCCCATGCCAGTTATAGAACCAATTCCTATAATTATGAAACCCATGTGAGATACGGAAGAATAGGCAATACGTTTTTTTAAATTGCGTTGACTGAGAGAGGTTGAAGCTGCATAAATGATTTGTATTATTCCTACTATCACCAACCAGGGAGATAATCTAGAATGAGCGTGAGCTAATAATTCCATATTGATCCGAATCAATCCATATGCTCCCATCTTTAATAAGATTCCAGCTAAAAGCATACATGTACTGTAATGTGCTTCCCCGTGGGTATCTGGTAACCATGTATGTAGGGGTATCATCGGCGATTTGACAGCATAAGCAATAAGAAAACCAAAATAGAGTATTATTTCCAATGCTGCAGGATACGATTGATTAGCTAATTTTTCTAAATCTAATGTTGGTTCGTTGGAACCATATAAACCCATACCTAGAACTCCTATTAAGAGAAAAATGGAACCTCCGGCAGTGCACAAAATAAACTTTGTAGCCGAGTACAGGCGTTTTTTTCCTCCCCACATGGATAAAAGTAAGTAAACAGGAATTAATTCTAATTCCCACATGATGAAAAAAAGTAAAAGGTCTCGAGAAGAAAATGATCCTATTTGGCCACTATACATTGCTAACATCAAGAAATAGAAAAATCGCGGATTTCGAGTAACTGGCCAAGCTGCTAAAGTAGCTAAAGTAGTGATAAATCCTGTCAGTAAAATAGGTCCTATGGAAAGTCCATCGGTTCCCAGTCTCCAGTGAAAATCAAAAAGATTGATCCATTGAAAATCCTCCTTCAATTGGGTTAATGGATCGTCCAATTGAAAATGATAACAAAATACATAAGTCATTAGAAGGAGCTCTAGTATACATATACATAGAGTATACCACCTATACGCCTTATTTCCCCTATGAGGGAAAAAGACAATGGAAGAACCCGCGAATATGGGCAAAACAATAAGTATTGTTAACCAAGGAAAATAACTCGTGATAAAGACAAGATAAAATTAGACCAGAAAACCTCGTGCTCGGGAGAAGAATAATATATTTTCTTTTCTCGAGTACGGGCTTTTGTCGGTAAAGAGGAATCAAATGATTCAAGTGGAATTTTTTGTCACATATCAATAAGAAAGACCCATGCTGCGAGTTGTTTCATGCCATAAATAAACACGGACACTCAAAAAATCCGTTGGACAAGCGGATTCACATCTTTTACAACCTACACAATCTTCGGTTCTTGGCGCAGAAGCAATTTGCTTAGCTTTACATCCGTCCCAAGGTATCATTTCCAATACATCCGTGGGGCAAGCTCGAACACATTGGGTACATCCTATACATGTATCATAAATCTTTACTGAATGTGACATTGGGTCTATAAATTCCAGTTTTGAGCACAAAAGATTTTCGATCTGGTAAAAGAAAATAAGAAAATGAAATAAATCATACATTTTATATTGTAGACACCAGACGAATCAATGATTTATCAAAATTTTAAGAATCAATAGATTTTATAATCTGTTTATGAGAAAGGGCCAAGATACTTTGATTTCCATTTCAATAACCATGAAATATGAGTTTATGAATTCAATTCATGTTAAATTTACTATCTTTCTATATGTATATATTCATATACATATAGAAAGATAAATATAGAAAGATTCTAGTATATAGAAATAGAATTAAGGTGATATATTATATATCAGATTAATACGTTTGTTATTAGGTTAGTGATAGAATAGGTTAGTAACTCTAAATCATAAATTTATATGAAAAAAGAGAAGAAAGAAAATAATAATAATAAAATATTCTATTTAATTCTAATTAAATTATCTTACTATTCTAATTCTATTAGATTCTATATTAGAATATTCAGAATATTCTAAAAGTCTTATGTTTTGATTTATATGTGAAAATAGAATAATTATGACTAATTATTCAGCAAATTTGATTGATTGATACGAGTTGATTTTCTGTTACGATGGATCGACGAAACAATAGCTAGTCCAATAGCTGCTTCAGCAGCTGCAATAGCTATAACAAAGATTGAGAAAATTTCTCCTTTTAATTGCCGACTATCAAATATATCGGAAAATGTGACGAGATTTATATTCACTGAATTCAGTATAAGCTCAAGACACATAAGTGCTCTAACCATGCTTCGGCTTGTGATCAGTCCATAGATACCGATAGAAAATAAATAAACACTTAGAAAAAGTACATGCTCTAACATCATTGATAAATTCCTCACCTATCTTGATTCATTTCAATATGAACGAACAAAAATTAAACCGATTCAGTTGACTAGATATAGAAGAATTACAGAACAAAAGAAGATATTCACAGTAGATTTCAATAAAATAGATTAAATCCATTTTCATTCTTTAATTAAAAAAAAAAGAAGTTCTTATTATATTAGATTATTGACGAGCCATAGTAATTGCACCTATCAAAGAAACTAAAAGAATTATAGAAATGAGTTCAAAAGGAAGATAAAAATCTGTGGATAAATGAATACCAATTTGTTGAACGTTACTTATTAAGTCCTGTTCTATAATCTGATTTGATCTTGTAGTCCGAAAAATTCCGGACCATGACGTATCTGGGATAGTAGTCATTAATGAAAAAAAAATACTTGTACAAACCAGTGAAGTGATCCTATCTCCAACGGTCCACAAATAGGAATCATTGGAATATTCTGAACCGTTCATGAACATTACAGCAAATATGATTAATACATTTATGGCTCCCACATAAATAAGGAACTGCGCGGCAGCTACAAAATAGGAATTCAATGAAATATAGAATAAGGATATACAAACAAGAACCAATCCCAATGAAAAGGCAGAATCGATGGGATTCGTAAGTAATACTACTCCCAGACCTCCTAATATAAGAACTGATCCCAGAAAGATTACAAGAATATCATGTATTGGTCCAGGTAAATCCATTATGAAATAAAAGATAAATAAATCAGTCGAAATATTTCATGACCTTACTAAGGGTCCAGGAAAGGAACTATTTTTTTTATATGATACCTTCCTAATTGAATGAAAAAAATGAATATCATTAGATAGATAAAATAAAATTATTTGGCTAATCCTACTTACTTTATTACAAGCCAAATCTTAGTAATTGGTAATCGTTCTTGAACCAAGCTAGAGGTTTTTATTTTTTCATTTGATTTGTTGAATCCATAACTGTTTGAATTGTGTAATCTCCAATTATTGAGATTGGTAACCGACCTAAAGAAATTTGATTATAATTCAATTCGTGACGATCATAAGTGGAAAGCTCATATTCTTCAGTCATCGATAAACAGTTTGTTGGACAATACTCGACACAGTTACCGCAAAATATACAGACACCAAAATCAATACTATAATGAAGCAATTGTTTTTTCTTAATATCTTTTTCAAATTTCCAATCAACAATGGGAAGGTCTATTGGACATACGCGAACACATACTTCACAAGCAATACATTTATCAAATTCAAAGTGGATTCGACCACGAAAACGTTCTGATGTGATTGATTTTTCATAAGGATATTGAATAGTTACAGGTAAACGATTTGTATGGGATAAGGTAATTATGAAACTTTGTCCAATGTACCTTGCGGCTCGTATTGTTTGTTTGCCATAATTCATGAACCCAGTAACCATAGGTAACATATTTTAGATATCCATGAATAAATTTTATGTTTCTTTCTCTTGGTTGAGATAAGTTATGTAAGTTATGAATATAGAATATTCATTATTGTTTTCTCTTAATTTCTATTTCTTATTTTTATTTATAGTTTATAGTGAAACAAGTTGAAAAGAAGTTGTCAATAATAGATTACCTAGAGAAATAGGTAAAAGAAATTTCCATCCAAGATTTAATAATTGATCCATTCTCATCCTAGGTAAAGTCCATCTTGTTGTGATAGGAATGAACAGAAACAAATAAGCTTTAGCTAATGTAATAAAGATACTAATTGCTATTACAAAGACTCTAAACATTTTATTTATTCCAAAAAGTTCAGTAAGAGATATGTACGGAATAGAAAAATCCCACCCACCTAAGTAAAGAACTGTTACAAATAATGACGAAACTAATAAATTTAGGTAAGAAGCAAGATAAAAGAATCCGTATTTTATACCTGAATATTCGGTTTGATAACCTGCTACTAATTCCTCCTCTGCTTCTGGTAAATCAAAAGGTAATCTTTCACATTCTGCTAGAGAAGACATTATAAAAACTAGAAACCCTATGGGCTGACGCCACAGATTCCATCCCCCAAAACCATATTTGGACTGTGCCTCAATTATATCAACTGTACTCGAACTGTTAGATAATTATAGTCGATGATAGCATCACTGCTCCCATCGCTATTCCAAAACCGTACATGAAACCTAAGTTTCATACGGCTCCTCTATGGCCACAAAGAAATGTAAGGTAAGGACTAGTTTAGTATTATAGCTCTCCTTGGACCTTAGGTAAATACAACGTAAAGAGAAATTGGAGGTTGGAGAGTCCTCAATTCGACCAATAACATTCTGTCTGTTAGAATAAGAAAAAGCACTTCCGAATTGATCTCATCCCTTATAATGATATTATAATGAAAATAATCAAAATTTATCTTTGTTCAGCAATAACTTAATCCTTCAATCAAATACTGGTTCTATTCCTAAATAGAAAGAATTGGGCATTAGTTAATGAATCATGATAAGAATTTCCATATGCATATGTATGAAGTGAAGAAAGAAATATTTTCTTATTATTCCCGTTTTATTCTTTTTTATTATATTATTGTATTGCATTCTATTTGTCTTGTTCCTGTTCTTCTTTCTGAAAACTAAAAAAAAGGAAAGAAAATAAAGGATTAATTCGTTCTTGATAGTCATTTATTTAATCAGCGAATAGTAGCATACTCTAGATCGGAATCGTGGGGAAGTACTGCTTGATCATTTCTACCAACTTCAAGCCCTTATTATGATTCGTTTTATGCAAAGTTTTATGCAAAAATCCCTTTTTTTAATACCTTACATTATTTCCATTACTCATCCTTTGCGTACTTTGGTGTTCCTAACTGCCCACTTCTTTTTGATTGATCCCCAGTATAGTTAGAAATACAGTTGATCTTTTGTATCCGCTTCAAGATATGACGACTAAAAAAATAATCTCAATCTTGGGGTAAACAACTTATGTTTACTTCAAATTTCTTCTTGTACCTAGGGAATGAGATTTTTATTGTTTTACTGCAAATTGAGGAGCAGTTTTGTTTCACTCATATAACTATCTGGTTTAACTCATCGAACTGAAATGTTAAAAAAAAAAAGATTTTTTTTATTTCATATTTATATTTAAATATTGAATTATATGAATTCTATTTCTATTTTATTGTATTTCAATTCATTTTTTATCTCTTTTCTAGAAAAGAGATAAAAAAAATTCATGTTCCAACGAATCACACGTAGAGATATTGCTAACACACATAGAGTTAATGGTATTTCATAACTAATCGATTGAGCTGTAGCTCGTAGACCACCTGAAAAGGAATACTTATTATTTGATCCATATCCTGACATAAGAAGACCAATGGGGACAATACTTGAAAAAGCAATCCATAAAAAAACACCTATACTGAGATCTGCTAAAACAAGGTGATATCCAAAAGGAATTACTAAATAACTTAGTAGAATTGATATAAAACCTATAGAAGGTCCGACCCTAAATAAACGAATATTACCTCTAGATGGAAGAAGATCCTCTTTCAAAAGTAGTTTGGTCCCATCCGCTAAAGCTTGAAGAATTCCTAAAGGACCGGCATATTCAGGTCCAATACGTTGTTGTATTGCTGCAGATATTTTTCTTTCTAACCACACAATAACTAATACTCCCATTGTAATTCCTAATACAAGGGTTAAAATGGGGACAAAAATCCATATGAGTCCATAGACTTCTTTTAAGGATTCTAATCTATAAAAAGAATTAATAGTTTGTACTTCTGTCGTATCAATTATCATTTCAACGATCAACTTCTCCCATAATGATATCTATACTACCTAGTATCGTCATGATATCAGCCAATTTCATTCTTTTAACTAGCTGGGGAAGAATTTGCAAATTGATGAAACCGGGTGGACGAATTTTCCATCTCCAGGGGAAAACACTATTATCTCCTATTAAATAAATTCCTAATTCTCCTTTTGGGGCCTCTACCCTTACATAAAGTTCTTGTTTTAACAATTCAAAATTGGGTGAAAGTTTTTTAGTAATAAATCTATATTCAAAATTATTCCATTCGGAATTCTTTGTCCTATGAAAACGCCGGTTTTCTAAATTCTCATAAGGTCCTCCAGGAATTCCTTCTAGAGCCTGTTGAATGATTTTTATGGATTCTTGCATTTCACCGATTCTTACTAAATAACGAGCTAATGTATCGCCTTCTTTTTGCCATTTGACTTCCCAATCAAATTTATTGTAACACTCATAGCGATCAACTTTACGAAGATCCCATTGGATTCCAGAAGCTCGTAACATGGGTCCTGATAAACCCCAATTTATTGTCTCCTCCCCACCAATAATGCCCACTCCTTCAACTCGTTCCAAAAAAATGGGATTTCGCGTAATGAGTTTTTGATACTCAACAACTTCTGTTAAAAAATAATCACAGAAATCAAAACATTTATCTATCCAGCCATAAGGTAAATCCGCAGCTACTCCTCCGATGCGGAAATAATTATGCATCATCCGCATACCTGTGGCGGCTTCAAATAGATCATATATTAATTCCCTCTCTCTTAAAATATAGAAAAAGGGAGTCTGTGCACCGATATCGGCCATAAAAGGGCCAAGCCATAACAAATGGGAGGCTATACGGCTCAGCTCCAGCATAATAACTCTGATATAACTGGCCCTTTTAGGCACTTGAACACTTTCCAATCGTTCTGGTGCATTTACTGTTATTGCTTCTGTGAACATAGTAGCTAAATAATCCCAACGTGTTACATAAGGCAAATATTGTATAATTGTTCGGTTCTCCGCTATTTTTTCCATCCCTCTGTGTAAATAGCCTAATATAGGTTCACAGTCAATAACATCTTCACCATCCAGAGTAACAATCAGCCGAAGAACACCATGCATTGATGGGTGGTGAGGGCCCATATTAACTATAATAAAATTTTTTCTTGTAACCGGTACAGTCATATTTTTTTCCTTAATTCATTATTTCATGAATTTTTTAAAATGTAAAATAAAAAAAAATAATAACTGAACTAATAAAAAAATAATGAAAAAAGAACAAGGATAATAATAAGAAAATAATAAGAAACTCAAAGAATAAATTCAAAATTAATTAACGAGTTTTTGGTTCCCGAATATCTAACTGATCCATTAATTTCTTATAACGCACTTTATTTTTCTTTGACAAATAAGTCAATAATCGTTGACGTTTTCCCAGAATTATTCGTAGACCCCTTTGCGATAAAAAATCTCTTTTGTGCAATTTTAAATGTGAAGTAAGTCTCCGTATCTTACTGGTGAAATAGAATACTTGAAATTCAACAGACCCACTATTTTCTTCTTTTTCTTCTTGTGTAATAACTGAGATGAATGAATTTTTGACCATAAATTTAAATTTCTATATTTCTTTTCTGTGAATTTTACTAATCAGGAAAAATAATAATATTTATTATGCCAGTTATTTTTTATTTTCATCTAGTATACATCAAAATTGGATTTCATTCATATACTACTTTGGTTTTTTATTTATGTGGTTTATGTTTTGTATATTTGATCCAAATATACAAAACATATATGTATTCACGAAAGAGAACACTTTCTTTTTTTACTTAAAAGGATTCCGCTCTTCCTAGCGAAAATTGATACACTATGAAATCAGCATCATGTATTAGAATATTACACAGTGTATATGTTTCGGCTTTCATCTACCGAATATGTTACACGATATGTAGGAAATCCACTATAAATTTTTTTCATTTTTCATTGGAATTGAATTCATTCTGAATTGTGAATACATATGTATTCTTGACATACTGAAACGACTGCTGTTATTGGTATCAAACCAATAGCGATTCATACAAGCTACATCTTCTAATCTATAATTGGGCCAAAGAAAAAATTTGAATTTAATGAAATTTTTTCTATCTGTATTAATATGTTTGTCCTCATTCAAAAATCGTCCGCAGTTTCTTATTTTGTTTTCATTGCAAAATCTTGGATTTCTATCCACAACATTAAAATTCTGTGAATTGAAACAAATTCGAATTCGAAATTCTCTACGACGTCTGGGAGATAGAATATTTTCAGGAACAAGTAAATCGTAATTCTTTTTGTCTCCACTCAAACATATGTTGCTGTGTCGTGCAATGGGTTTTTCAAACTCCCTTTTCTCAATATATATTTTTTTTGTGTATTTTTTATTTATTTGGTGCTTCTTATTATCGACCAATGAAATATCCATAGTTTGATATATAATAGATTTTTCATCCCTTCGTATAGATAGACAAATTGGTTCAATAATAAATATTCCCTTTCTTATCAATTCTGCAAGAACTAGGTCCTTTTGAATCAGCATTTCGTCTAGATCTATTTCACCTCTTTGAATCGAAGATATAGCAATTTCCTTTGGATTTATCAGTCTAAGTAGGAGACAATATACCCTGATATTTTTCATTATTTTATTATTTAAGGAATCAGCCCATCTTAGTTGAAAAAGTAAATATTTTTTCAAAAAGAAATCTAGTTCCATTTCATTCTTGTTCTTATATTGATATTGTTTTTTTTTTATTTCTAATTTTGCGTAATCTTCTTCAACATCTTTTTTATTTTTTTGTTTTAGTAGATTCCATACCAGATTTCTTTGGACCTGTTGTTCGTTTTCTTCCTGCTTGAAATTTTCTAATTCAAGATCTTTTTTTTCATTAGATGATTTTTTTGGATTTACGTTAATGTTTTTACTTTTTTCATTTCTATAAAAATGAAAAAAGAGTGATTTGATTGGGATGATCCAAGGTTTAATTTTATATACATCAAAAAGTAGCACAAATTCTGGGAAGAACCAAGTTTCTAGATTGGATATAGTATCATGATTTGATGCGGTATTATATAACCTTTCTTTATTCATTCCCATGCAATCAAAAAAGTTTCTTTTTTGATTGCATGGTTTGATTTCTTGATAAATTGTAGGAAAAAAAAGATCTTTTTTTTCCATTTTTTTTAAATTCTTAATTTCAGTCTTAGTATTTTTCTGAATCTTGATGCCAATATGTATATCGGTCCAGATATCAATATTATTTATAAAACAAAGATGAAGAATTCTACAATCAAAATATTTTCTATCCAAATTTATATTCCTATCATTTGTATTCCTATCAATAAGATATCCTTTTTCTATATAATCATTACTATGTATACTTACCAATACATAAAATGATTCAGGTTTCGATGTATTGAAATGATATGGAATTTCTTGGTCTCCATTTCTTTCTAATGTTGATCCAGAAATGTATAAATTAGGGAGGCATATATATTTATATGATAAAAGATCATATCTGTAATGTTTTTTCCATTTGTCACTCATAAATAAATTTGCTGCATAGTCATTTTTATTTATGGAATAAATAAATTGGTATTTTTTATATAAATCCAATTGGTTTGATTCCTTATTTTGAATCATACATCGAAACCTTTTTTTTTGAGATAAATCGTATTGATAATGACCTTTTAACCAGTTTTTCCATTCGTTCATTCCATACGTATGAATTTTATTATGTCTTGATTTGGAATTAAATATTCCATGTATCATACAATAGTCTTTTAAATTATCCTTAAAGAAAGGATAGCTTCCTTCATATTGAAGTACAGGTCTCAAATGATACTTATTAAGTAATTGGTTTTGTGATATTTTGTAAAAAACATATGCTTGGGACAGGGAAGAGAAGTTCAAATAAGTATTGGGATTTTGATTGATATTCTTAGTATTATCAGTATTTGAAAACAATTTTTTTATAGTCAAAATAAAATTCATTGTATTTTTATTTGTTTCATCAATTCTTTCTTGTTCTTGATTTATTTCATTGTTGTAAATGGATTTATTAAAGATCTTTTTTGTTGATTCAAAAAAAAGTTGTGCATTGATCTTAGAAACGGTAATGGTACATAGCAAAATATCTATGTATATTTTTTCAATGAATGATTTGATAAAGTAGTGTGATTTACGCATTAATCGGATATTTTTCTTTTTTAATATTTTCCAAATATGTTTCTGTGATCCCGATCTTTTATTATCATAAATTAGTTCTTTTTTTTTCTTATCTTTTGCGGTTCGTTCAATTTGATTCCTTATTTTGATTGTCTTATCAGAAAGATCTTTCATTCTTCTTTCTATTAGTGAATGATTTAACAAATTCATCGTTCGATTTAGAACGGACGATTCGCGAAGAATCTTATTATTTCTTTTGAAATCTTTTTTGTTTTTGTTCGGTTCATATACTTTTTCTTTCCTCAATTCAAATAATAAATTTGGATTTACTTTCTCCAGTTTTTTCATTATTAGTTTTATAACTCGAACTATTTTGATGACTCCTTTTGTTTTTTCTTTTCTAACTTTTAGAAAGGTTTTTCTTTTTTTATTTAAAGATTTTAGAACTTGTAAAAATTTATTTTTCACCTTTTTTTTTCTTTTTTGGAGTTCTTTATAAATAGGTTCAAAAAAAAAAGGTCGTTTTCGGGGAGAACCAAAGGGAAGTTCCGCTTCCATTCCCCAGACTGTTAAAAAACAAAAATTTGTTTTTTTCTCTTTTTTTTTCATTAGATCTCTATGATGAGATCGTGCCTTAGATTTTCTCCAAGGTTTTAGACAGAAAGGATATAGAATCTTTATCTGAATACCATCTATCAACCAATCTTGGGGAAACTCTTTTTCTGATAATTGAACACCATTATAGGTGCATTTAATATGCATTTCTCTATTCCATTCCTTAAAATCCTCGTTCCACTCGGGAACTTGGAATAATAACATACGGAAAATATTTTTGGCTATTATCAATGAAGGTAATATAATGTTTTTTCTAAGAAAAGATTGGGTTACTAACATCAAGCCTCTTATTACTTGAGTAAATATAAAGGTATCCCAAGCTTCTGATATTTCTATTTGTTCATTTTTATATATTTTTTCCTCTTTCTCCTTTTCTTCTTTTGTATCTTCATTTTCAAAATAGGAAATTTTTAGTTCTGATTCTTGTTCTCTGCCCATCCAATTCCTAAAAATGAGATTCTTGATTTCGTTGATATCAATATCAAAAAACGAAAAAAAAGATGTTTTGTCTAGACGATCCAAAAAAAGTGGGGAATGTACATTTACTTGAAAGAGGTTCCAAATAACTGTTTTACGTCTTTGAGCGCGCATGGATCCTTTTATTAAATTGCGGCGAAAATCCGATTGTTTTGAGTAACGTATCAAAGACACCTCTTCCTCTTCCATTTGATCATCATTTTTATCAGTGTTACTAATATTATGAATACTAGAAATAGAAAAAAAATTGGTATTCTGATCATTATCGTTAGAAATTATCACACGTCTGGCTCTTCTTGAATGAATCGCAAAATCTTCTTCCTCCAATGCTTCTTCATTTTCTTCTTCCTCTTCTTCCAACAAATTCTCGGTTAATTTGTATGACCATCGAGAAACCTTTTTACTGAGTTCTTCTATTCTAATTCCAACAGATTCCTTTTTCATTTTTTTTTGATCTTTTGTATGTGTTGTAATTACATCAAATACAAATTGCAAATATTTTGCTTGACTCTCTGAATCAATTCCTTTTTCTTCTGTAGAATTTAAAAATGATTGAGGGTGAAGTTTTACGGAATCATTAATAAGTAGATCATGAATCTTATTTATAAAAAAAAATTCTACTAAATCTTCTGTATCTGTATAAGTATTCATGATTTCGCGTGAATAGAATTTTTTTCTCATTCCTCGATATGGTCCGTTGAAAAAAGGATCATATGCTTTTGGCAAGCATTTTTTTTTTTTTTCATCATCACATAATATGGTTCTTTTTTCAAGCATATCCAGACTAGGGGATCCCTCATTTTTTTCTATAATTTTGATTCTACTTCTCAATTCATTGTTCAAATTGCGCTTTTTCTTTTCATTAGTATAAATCCAAGAATCATAAAGATCTTCGTCATATAGTTTTTCTATTATGTACAAAGAAATTCTTTGTTCTAGCATTTCCGAAAAAGTTGATAAACTGGGCGGATATGTAAAGGATATTTTTTTTTTCCCGTCACTCGTGCATGTAAAAAAAAAAAATTGTGACATTTCATTGCGTAAAGCATTTTCTAATTTAGAATTTTTTATATATCGTAATGGACGATTCCATCGTTTATAATCGAAAAGAAAATAGACAAAAGTTTTTTTAACTTTTTTAACCCACAACTTATTCATTCTTTTCTTTTTCTCTTCTTTCAGTCTTCCCAATTCCCAATTTTCTTGATGGGTCTCCAGATCAGAATCTTCGTAAACTGGGCTATCTTGATAGCGTGCCTCTTTCAAGTGAAATTCATCCTTTGTTTTTTCCTTTCCACTCACTCGGATCTCTTCCGTTTCATCTATTTTGTCCAGATCCTCCTTTTCTTCCGAAAAAAGGTTTTCTTTATTCTCCTTCATTTCGTAAGTTGTTTCTACATCGCTTTCTTCCGTTTCTGAGGTTTCTTTCTCTTTCAGTTTCTTAGTGACAATAGGCGACGGCATTCTGCCTAAATAGTAAACACAGGTGATAAATAAGAGAATACTAAAGATTCGAGCCATAGAATTTCTCAATTCTGACACAAGATACTTATTAGATCGAATAGAATGATTTTGCCGTATCCAGAATAATACCAATCCAACCCATTTCATGAAT